GTTCCGCATTGACCCTAGGATTGGCGGCTTGGCTTAAAGAATATGGGATTCTCTTTCCGGTGGAAAATGGCATCTGAAAATGAGACTGAGACCTACTTTTCGAATTGTCTGAGGCTATGAGATCCACTTGCTTTTGGAAAGGAGAAGGGAGAAGCTGCATTTCAACTGTGTGAGGATGGACCCACTCGTTCTGATTCTTTGATTGCAATTTCTAAAAATGGATGATAAAGTTGATCCTGTTTACTAACTCACTCTCGAAGTAGAAGTACCGGACCAGAAGATAAGGCCACTCGGCAAGACTGGACTAGTTTCACACGGCTATCTAGTGGAACACTATATATATAGGACTTGTAGAGCTTGAAAAAGCTTGTTTTGGTCTTTTTTTTCTCTTTTCTGGGCACTGAACTTCATAGACAGACTTACCAACTGATGAGCCAAAGTAGCAAATTTCTTCTTCCTGGGAGGGGCGGACTCTACGTTGGTAGATCGAACTTTCATTTCTTCCTTCCATTTCATCTGTTCAAGTAGTCTCCTTCTCAAGTAGATACGCTTTGATACCAGACTGGTGTGCATTCTACGCTTACCCAGCGAGCGAAGGAGCGAGCCAATTCCTCTGTTCCGGTAGAGCCAATTCCTTTGAAGAATTGTTGACTTTCTTGTCTTTCCTCCAGTGAACAGAGTGGAAGACCAGGTATCTTCGTAGTTGGCTATGGAATGATTGCTTGCAGGATTTCATATTTTCCAGTGATCAGCTTAGTTGGAAGAGATAGATAGGAGAAGCGAATGCCAGATGCGCGGTGTGCCAGTCAATCCAATTTCGTGAGATCGAGTCAAGATAAGAAGGACAAATTCTTTGGAGTAAAGTCGCCTGGAAGAAAGAATAGGAATTGATCTAGCTATAGTATAGATAGAGTGTCAGATGAAATGCTTGACAAGGCAAGGAAACAGAACTTCCACATCCTCAGGAGCGAGCTTGTTGTAGTTGGTCTAAAGGGGGAAATAAAGGACTGTCCCGCTACTACTTCCTTGATTCCCGGGAAAGAAGGAAGACCGAGGGTAACTAACTCTTCCTTCTGAAAAATCTATATCCCAGCTCGTTTTCATCGAGCCTTCCCCCCGTTTGGAGTATAGCCAAGTGGTAAGGCATCGGTTTTTGGTACCGGCATGCAAAGGTTCGAATCCTTTTACTCCAGATTATGAACACCCGATCGGATTTGTCAAGAACGAGCTGACAACTACAGGGGAAGCGGCTCGGGCTAGGGAAAATTTCTTCCCCGGCATGATGCTTCAATATTTCCTTTTTTTAATCTTTTATTAGATTATTATGGCAGTCTTTATCAATTCATAGATGCCTCTTTCCGGTCCAGGTGAAATGGTCGCTGTAGGTCGGGACGTGACTCGAGATTTGAGTGCGTCTGTCCGTATGTACTTGGCAGGTAGTCCCGCATAAAACGCAATTCCCAATACATTTCGGTATGGTTCGAGCGTGAACCCGATACAGAGGACCTCTGGAGTAGTTAAGCACTGACGAGTTCAGGCGAACTTCCTTGAAGGCGTCAACGATGACGGTGCAATACTTGACGAGGGGCCTTTAGTGACTCGGCTCCCGGCCGGTCCGCACAATCGGGCAGTGTCCCTTGCTCGGTGCCCGCTGGTCCTTTTTCAGTAACTGCTAATGCCTACTCCAGCGCTTATCCCACTGCCCGCTGATATGTACATGGCTATAGAAGACTATACCCACTAGCTACTTTCTGCACAATCTCTTACTGGTTGGTAGCTGCGCTTCTGACTTCTTAGTTGTAGGAATAGGGGCCTCTCTTTCTCCAGCGCCTGCTAGCGTCAGAGGCTGTCGATTCGTCTCGTGCGTCCTGACGGTTCCCTACAACCCCATACCAGGAACTGAATGACGGGAGAACGAGTAAGGGGAAGGCATAAAATACTGGATTGATTGATCGAGTTAGTAATGGGAAGTTGGGCAATTCATGCTCTTCGGTCTATATTCGTCCCATAAGCAAGACTTTGAAATGTGTGATATCCATCTAAGTTTTGTTTTTCTAAAAATACATACCTCGAACTTTTGTGATCTTTGAATCCCAGGAACCAGGAACTGGTGGTATTTCCCTTTTCTTATTGGGGTTATAGGAATGCACTTTCAAAATGGAATGAGGCAGATGCTTTAATAGCATTTCCAATTCAACAATGTTCTATTTATCACACAGCTCCCAACATTTCCTGGATATTAGGGCAGACCAACTCGAAGTGTTGAAAGCATCTATCAGGTAGGGCCAACAATTCTGGGAAAAGCTTATGATCTGGCAGAATAATGTATAGGGAGTGATTACTTCCAGGATATTGTAACCACTGATTTACCCTCTAGCCTTAAGTACAGCGTCTGCACCGAATCACTGGGAATGATTAAAGCCCCGGCTGGGGTCCGGGTAGCAGAACCAACAGAGGGCCAAGGAATCGAAGAACCGTCGGTTGTCCGAGAGGACATACTCCAACTTATTTATGGTTTAGGGCACATTACCCTTACCGCGGACAAACAGATGTCGAGGCAGCATCTTCCCTTTCTCTCATTTCATCCTACCTGATGAATCGATCCTAAAATATCACCTTCAGCAGCTGTTAGTCTCTTTTTCCAGGTCATATTGTAGCTTTAATTCGCCTTTCATTCCCTCCTGCCTCGAGAAAAGAAAGGGAACTGCTTGCTGCCAATGGAGATTCCAGAGACTTTTGCTTCTCTATAATCAGTTGGTCGATCAATGGATGAATACCCCACCGGGGAACCAGACGGAGATTCGAGATTGAAAATCTCTTCATGGGGCACTCGCATAAAAACGTCGGGCTGGCTGCTCTCGACATAATGAGATGCTCGAATGCCCTCTTGAAAAGGGAAGAAGGAGCTGTGGGATATCTTAGATAAAGCGCTTTCGTTCCCTCCGTCCTTCAGGCAGTGAGCTTGGTTTGTGCAATTGTTTAAAATAGGTTCTTTACCAATCGGTTGTTATAGTAGGTCCCGATCCCTCTGGCCACCAGATCACTAGGAAAGAGGAGCTCCTTCTTGCTAAGAGTGCAAGGGGCCTCCTATTCCTCGACTCACAGAAAGAAACCCTCAATGCTTGCTTCCCCACTAAAACCTACTATGTGAAAAGGATTAGTTCCCGAGGTGCTGCGAAGAGATGAGAAAAAGTCTGCCTGAAATGATGTTGCATCAGACTTTTGTGGACCACTCATTGGAATAATTCCAGGAATCAATCGTACGGAAACTGGACAAAGGTAAGGGCAGATTCAAGGCCAAGCAAGAGCTACTCTTCCTTCCTCTTTTTCCATACCAAGAAAGGGGAAATCCTATGTTGCACCCCATCAAATCGAGGAGTAGCCCTTCTCGCCAGCGAGGTAGTTACTACGAAGCAAGCATACGAGTCTGCATCGGGTGAATGCCATAAGCGGATTTATGCTTTTTGGTATGGAAAAACGGTTTGAAAGGGTCGGCATAGCCTATCGACCTGCTACCTCATATGAGATTGAATCGGTCGGATCTGAAAGAGTTGGAGCAGAAGCCCTAGCTTTGGGAAAGACCGGATCATAACATGAATTTCAGGGCATACTTAGTAGATGCAGATCTAGGTACTCTTTCTTCCCCAGATGGGGAATGGGCCAAGCCGATCCGTTGTTGGCTCTGAAAGTGCATTTGCTAGTTCGAAAGAAGCTGAATCCGGGTGCAAATGGGATTCAAAATGATTCTTATGTTTCGTAGCATGCTGCGCAGACTCACTTGGTAAATAGCCTTCCCTAAAAGAGGCAAGGTGCTCACACATGAAATTCCCTTTTGAAGGATATCCTATTTTACTTTTATGCCATACTTGGGCAAAGCCATCGAGACTATATCCATCACCAGGAAGAAGAGAAGCGAAGCCAGAATTGATTTAGGATAAGCCTGAGATATCTAGTACAGTAACAGTGGTCGAATTGCTGCATAGCCCCCCCCCTAATACGAATTTGGCAAATCCTCGTTCTAAAGTTAGCGCACCATTGAGGTAAGTAAATATTAGTAGGCACACAGGCAGCCCGTTGCAAGGAAGGAAAGAGCAAGAGCTAGGGCTAAGTGCTCGAGTTACGGTTGTTGACTCGGAATTGTAAGCCGAAGAAGCATTCCTGTGACCTGGCCGTATGAATGGTTTCTTTCTCAATACCAGAGCAAAATCATTAGGCATCAAAATTCAAAGAAGGTTTGCCTTCAACCTTAACCATTGATGGAAGATTCATACCTATGAATATTCCCCTGCTCATTTGCTGAAAGCACTTCCTATAGCGAACCAGGCAAGGAACATATCGAGTAGGCTAGTACCAATTCCTCCACATCAACAGCAAAATAGGCATATGAATCTTAAGTAGGAAATTCCTTCATCTCAGATGAGGTAGGTAATCTACCATAATTTATTTCCATTTCCAGGTAAGATGAGCGGAGACGAGTTTATCAGCACCGATACCCCCACGCATCGTGGCCGGTTCCCTCGGGGGTAGAAACTTAGCTTGGAGAAAGATCCCGTTGATCTTCGGGCTGGCCCTTGCCTATTGAAAGTATGGTGTCTCATAAATGCTTTGTTAATTCCTCTTATTCGTAGGATCGGTCCAAAAGGCACATTTGTACCTAATCAACTGAAGCAGATGCAGGATCCGAAGTATTCGCCTCCGGTCCGGGCTCAGACGAACCGAGGGATCATCTCCTGCCTATCCCTAGTCACAGCGAAAGACTTCTACTTGATAGCTATACCTCTGCCCATAAAAAAGTACTTTTTTATCTCAAAATACCAACCGCCCACTATCGGATGGACTTCTTGCTCAGTTTCGTGGTCAGAAGATCAACATTCTGAGTAGAATTCTTTTGTCTTGAATATATGCCCTTCTTGGTTCATTCATTCCTGAGTTCTCGCTTCGCCCCTTCTCCCGCTTGGCGGGCTTGGTATGATATGTTCGTGATTCCCATTATCAAGAAT